AGTTAGAACATAGGTGTGGACTAAGTAAATCAATGGATAGTCTTGATGGTATTGGACATACTAGTGGAAGTAATGAACCTATTCTAAATGATGCGGAGAAAAGGATTCCTAGTTGGAGTGATAGTGGCAGTTATAGTTTCGGTAATATTAATTATCTAGATTATTTATTTGATAGCAGAAATATTTTTAGTTTGATCTCTGATGATACTTTTTTAGTTAGAAATAGTAATGGTGACAGTTATTCTGTATATTTTGATATTGAAAATCAGATTTTTGAGATTGACAATGCTAATTCTTTTTTGAATGAACTAGAGATCCTTTTTTATAGTTATTTGAATAGTGAGTCTAAGAGTAGCAATTACTACTATTATTATTCCATGTATGATACTCAATCTAATTGGAATAATCACATTAATAGTTGCATTGATAGTTATCTTCGTTTTGAAATCAGTCTTAATAGTGACATTTACAGTGGTATCGACAGTTACATTTATAGTTTCATTTGTACGGAAAGTAAAAGTATAAGTAGTATTGAAAGTGAAAATTCGAGTAGTACTAGTAGCAGTTATCTCAATGAAAGAGGAAGATCTAATGATTTCGATATAAATACAAAATACAGAGAGTTATGGGTTCAATGCGAGAATTGTTATGGATTAAATTATAAAAAATTTTTTGGGTCAAAAATGAATATTTGTGAACACTGCGGATATCATTTGAAAATGAGTAGTTCAGATAGAATCGAACTTTTTATTGATCCTGACACTTGGGAGCCTATGGATGAGGATATGGTCTCTATGGATCCCATTGAATTTCATTCAGAAGAGGAACCTTATACAGATCGCATCTTTTTTTATCAAAAAAAAACGGGTTTAACTGAAGCTGTTCAAACGGGCATAGGTCAACTAAATAGTATTCCCATAGCAATTGGAGTTATGGATTTTCAGTTTATGGGAGGTAGTATGGGATCCGTAGTAGGTGAGAAAATAACCCGTTTGATCGAGTATGCTATTAATCGATCTCTACCTGTCATTATTGTGTGTGCTTCTGGAGGAGCACGCATGCAAGAAGGGAGTTTGAGCTTGATGCAAATGGCTAAAATATCTTCTGCTTCATATGATTATCAATCAAATAAAAAGTTATTCTATGTATCAATCCTTACATCTCCTACAACTGGCGGAGTTACAGCAAGTTTTGGTATGTTGGGAGATATCATTATTGCTGAACCTAATGCCTATATTGCGTTTGCGGGCAAAAGAGTAATTGAACAAACATTGAAAAAGACAGTACCCGACGGTTCACAAGCAGCTGAGTATTTATTCCATAAGGGCTTATTCGACCCAATCGTACCACGTAATCTTTTAAAAGGTGTTCTCAGTGAGTTATTTCAACTACAGGGTTTCCTTCCCTTGAATCCAGATTAAAAAAAAAAAGATTTTTAATTTAAAATTAAAAAGGGGTTGAAATTCTTCATTTTAAAATGGAAGTATAGCACTAGGTTCAGTTATTTTGATTTGTAGCGAATAAGCATTTAGTTTATTGTAATCAAAAAAACAAAACTAGGAAGATGGTGTTTTCTTTTGGGACATCAGTTATAAGTGTAGTAAGAGTCAGAAGTTTTGGATAATTACTTTTTTACCCGAATCCATTTTTTTATTCTACCCCCCTTCCTGATTAGGAATAAGCATCTCTCTATCGACAAGATAAAAAAGAGTTTCTTTCTCCTTCTGAGAAATCGGGTAAATCAAAAAAAATTTATCCCTACTTTATGACATATTCATATTATAGAACAACGAAAAATATATAAAAAAATATAGAAAAAAAAAATAAAATATAAAAACAAATCAAATTCAAATATAGAATATATAATCAAATAATCAAACTAAGAAGAATATAAGAATGAATATAGAATTATAATAAAGAATAATAAGAATATAGAATATAAGTTATTTCTATTTACCGAGAACCCCTGTTTTTCACTAGGAATCCCTGTTTTGTTTGTTGGATAAGATTGGTTAAAGTCGCGAATTCATAAAAAATTCTTTTCTTTCAAAAAACCTTTGTTTGTTTTGAAAGAAAAGATATAAATAAAATTAAGGATGGGAAAAGAAGAATAAAATTAAGGATGGGAAAAGAAGAATAAAATTTATGAAAGTGGACTGTCATACATATTCGTGTAGAAAGAGGAATAGGTAAACTTCATTTAGTTCTACATTCCTTGTACTTATTTATTTTTATTATTAAGTACTTTAATATTAAGAATATTAAGATTATATTCATATTTTTTCTAATAGGTAGACGTATCATAAGATATCTTTATAATTATAATAGGTACAAATATGAAATCGAGGTACCCGTTCTATGATAGATTTTAACTTTCCCTCTATTTTGGTTCCTTTAGTGGGCCTAGTCTTTCCGGCAATCGCAATGGCTTCTTTATCTCTTTATGTCCAAAGAAATAAGATTGTCTAAAAATGATGGGACCAAATCTCATCAATTTATTTCAACGCTGGATCATCATACAAATACTTTTTTAGTGTAATATGGTAGGATATATGATATGTGGCCTTTCCGAAAACAAACGGAAGAATTGTTATGTATACTGATGCATAATATATGCATTAATGTATGTATATGCGGTTATAGCTTAATCAATATCAATTAAATTCAAAATGATCAGCAAATATTTTTTTAAAATCTTTGAAATAGAAACTCAATGTATCTAACCAATTATTCCTAATGGTTCATGTCAGAATACTGCTAGTTGATGGAAGTTATTTCGGAATCAAGCAAGAAAAGTCAAATCTATTTGGGTTATTTTCTCAATTCTAATCGAATGCAACTGGATCTAGTATAGTATGAATTGGCGATCAGAACATATATGGATAGAACTTATAACGGGGTCTCGAAAAACAAGTAATTTTTGCTGGGCCTGTATCCTTTTTTTAGGTTCACTAGGATTCTTAGTGGTTGGAACTTCCAGTTATCTTGGTAGGAATCTGATATCCGTATTTCCTTCTCAGGAAATTGTTTTTTTCCCACAAGGGATCGTGATGTCTTTCTATGGGATCGCAGGTCTATTCATTAGTTCTTATTTGTGGTGCACAATTTCATGGAATTTAGGTAGTGGTTATGACCGATTCGATAGAAAAGAAGGGATAATGTGCTTTTTTCGTTGGGGATTCCCTGGAAAAAATCGTCGCATCTTCCTTCGTTTCTTTCTGAAAGATATCCAATCAATCAGAATAGAGGTGGGAGAGGGTCTTTTTACTCGTCGTGTCCTTTATATGGAAATCCGGGGTCAAGGAGCCATTCCCTTGACTCGTACTGATGATAATTTTAATCCACGAGAAATTGAACAAAAAGCTGCCGAATTGGCCTATTTCTTGCGCGTACCAATTGAATGAAATGAACTGAAGAATAAATCTCAGCATGAGAGAAGAACTTACTAATTATCTTTTTAAGACAACTGCAGCTTCTTAAAAATGTTCATTCCGACAAAGGATGCTATATTCTATTTTACCGTTCCGTTGAGGCAGCAGTTCACATACATTATACATCTCAAATACAAATAAAAAAACCAGGAGGACGCATAAAGAATAAAAAAAATATAAAAATATAATTATTATATAATAATAATAATAATTTATATATAATATAATTTATATATAATATATATTAAGTATTAAGAATAAGTATTAAGAATTTAAGTATTAATATAAACTATAAACTATTTGTACACCAAAAGTACACCAAAATATACGCATATACATGGCCCCCAGCTTAACTCTTTTATACTAATTAAAGGTCTAATAAGTTTCATTCAGAAGTCTAATCTAAGTTAAGTATAGATTCATCAAATATCTTACCTTTTGTTTTCGTAAAAACAGAATTCTTCCTTTTAGTTCCCTGATTTTGAATTGATACCCTATCCCCGTGCTGCGATTAAAAAGTTAAATCTTTCGAATTCGAAATAGAAATAAAAGAATTAAAGGATCTGGTCTAGATACAAAGACTGAATTCTGACACAAAAACAAAAATAGGAAAAGACCCATAGATTCGATACCTTGTTCTTGTTAGAGTTATAGGTTCTTGTTATAGAACTCGCGCTTCATAGAAATATAAGATAGAATCAACGAATGAAACAGGTTCATTAACATCACAGATACATAATGAAAAAAAAAAAGAAAGCATTCGCTTCCCTCCCATATCTTGTGTCTATACTCTTTTTGCCCTGGTGGGTTTCTCTCTCATTTAATAAAAGTCTAGAAACTTGGATTATTAATTGGTGGAATACCAGGCAATCCGAAATCCTTTTGAATGATATTCAAGAGAAAAATGTTCTAGAAAATTTTATGGAATTAGAAGAACTATTCCTGTTGGACGAGATGATAAAGCAGTACTCGGACACATATATACAAGGGCAAGGGCTTCATATAGGAATGCACAAGGAAACAATACAATTGGTCAAAAGACACAATGAATCTCATTTCCATATAATTTTGCATTTATCGACAAATCTAATCTGTTTCGCTATTCTAAGTAGTTATTTTATTCTGGGTAATGAAGAACTTTTCATTCTTAATTCTTGGATTCAGGAATTTCTCTATAACTTAAGTGACACAATAAAAGCTTTTTCTATTCTTTTAGTTACTGATTTATGGATCGGATTCCACTCGACCCATGGTTGGGAACTAATGATTGGTTCGATATACAACGATTTTGGATTGGCTCAGAACGATCAAATTATATCTGGTCTTGTTTTCACTTTCCCAGTGATTCTAGATACAATTGTGAAATATTGGATCTTCCATTTTTTAAATCGTGTATCTCCTTCCCTTGTAGTAATTTATCATTCAATGAATGAATGAAGAATTCATTAGATCTCTTGATATCAATCAAATCAGACTTTTGCTTCGTGTATAAAGAAATCGTTTTAAATCTTACTTATTTTTTATACTTCTACCTTTTCAGTTCAAGGTATTCATACCATATTCCACCAG